TTGCATTTCTTATGATGACCTGGTCGAGAGAGTACGATACATCGGTGTAAAAGATTGATCCCTTTGGATCTTGGTCCATGATGGCCTTTTTATTAATAGAACTGGAAGAGGAGGAAAAGAAATAGCTTATGATAACCATCTATTTGAGTCGATCATTTCGTAGATCTCATTCAAGTTTTTTTTATGCAGTGGAAAGGCCTTAAAATCTGAAGTTTTACGCTTAAAGGAAGAAATGTTCACAGAAGGTTGAGAAGTAGTACGGGGGGAATGTGAGATCGAAAGTAACCTAGCGCAATATTTCGGCGTAAATGAAATAATGAATAAGGACAGAAAAACCAACTCATGTTTAGGGAGTTCATCAGAACTTTAACTGCTATCATTGCTGCTTTTCTTGCTTTGGCGGGAGCTGCATGGTCCTTGAATTTTTTTTTCATTGCTTCTTTCTGCCTATTTAATTCTATCTATTGGTTGTTTATTTATAGTAATACTCTGTATCTCTTTATTATTTCCGATGAACAGTCACTCACTTTTGACAGTTATACGATTCCAGAAGATGATCTAGAATTGGGTCAATTACGTTTATTAGAAGTGGACAATCGAGTGGTTGTACCAGCCAAAAGTCATCTACGTATTATTGTAACATCTGCTGATGTACTTCATAGTTGGGCTGTACCTTCCTCAGGTGTAAAATGTGATGCTGTACCTGGTCATAATATGTTACAAAAAAAAGGTTGGTTAAAACCAAGGTGGGAAACCCCTGATTTCCTATTTATCTTTCTGTTGGGAATCTTCCTTCCCCTGCCGTCATTGGCATTTTGTTCTGGGAATCCAGAGACTCCCCCCATCGATACCTCCGGGTTCTTTGCGGAACCCCCTGCCCCCTATGCTTGGCAACAAAATGGGCAAGTGGGTCCGGTTATAGCGGAACCGCAGCAGATTCCGGCGGCTATCGACCCGGAACCCTTATGGGCAGACGAGGTCCGCCGAAGAGCTCTCCGGACCCGCTTGGATCTGCGGAATCAACTAAATATCCGGCCGCTTAGTCCGCAGGTTATGACGCAAATTATAGACTATCAAATCTTGGTCGAGAGGGAAATAGAGAAGTACCTATTAGCCCAAGGGTACCACCGGGCTAATTTGGTGCGGAATTGGCTCGAGATACGGCAACAAATCTTTTCTGGGGAGCGGTTCACAGTCCGCAACTATCAGAGGCTCTGGGGAACCATTCAAGATTTTGGAATTGAGAATTCCGCCCCCCTCCAGAGGGTTCGCCGAGGGAATCATTTACTATAAATCAAAAGTAGTGTCGTGGATAAAAAAAGAATCTAGTCTAATGACTCGCAGATGTAGGATAGGGGATAAAGAACCCGAACCGAACTGCGTGACCAAAGCGACTCCTACGGAAAAGTAAATCGAAAGATTTGCAGCCAGTTCAAGCCTGGCAAGTCGCGCCTTTCAGTCGAGCTACTCTCTCTCGTATTCCGCCCCTCTACGCTTCGAAGGAGTTCCGGGAGCAAGAATCTCTTTCAAGTTCAACTAGTCGTGCTCAACGCGCGAATGACAAGCCATCGATCGCTGCTATAGTCACTTCACGGCGCCAGTTTTCGATTGAGACTTCGGGAGCTTTCCTATTCCAAGTGTTATTGTTGAATAGGAGAATCAAGCGACAGCGACCACTGAAGAGCGGGCTAGCGCTCCACTGAACAGCAAGCTAAAAGAGACTCTTGACCACTGAAGAGCTGGCGTTGACAGAAAGTATTCCTAGAAAGTATTACATAGCAGCGTGGCTAGCTCAGGTTCCCGTAGGTCGACTTTGGCGATCTAAATCGATGATGCTTCCTGGCGCTATACGCGTTAGGCTCAGAAGCATGCCTGTAAGTGGCGTTAGGAGATGGACGAGTTAAAGCAAGAAATCTTACTCAAGAAAGTGTTTATGGTCGTTGAGCTCGAGAGGACTTTAACCGCGGTAAACTACTTCAATCGAAGTTGATGGGAAGAATAGCTTCTGGAAAGACTTAAAGGAAGAGTGACGCCTACTTACCATTCAGAATAGACGTTTATTTGCGTTCAGTCGCAAGAAAGCATCTCGAAGCATTCTTCGTTCATAAGAGTTCCTAACTCTCGCTAGAAGATTGGTTAAATAGGTAATGTTGGTGAACTATCCCGCACAAGCTGCTGCAGAGGTCGTAAGGAAGTAGGCTCGACCGAAGAAGAGCTAGTGGCGCTAGGGGATGATTGAAGTCAATCCGAGTTGCTAAAAGCCCGTGTTTTTCGTTGTAATATGAAATCCTTTCCATAAGGAGGATTCCTAACTTCAAAGTTGCTAAAACACCGTATTTTTTATAGCTATTCAATAGATGTTTAATATTCTTCCATAGTCAATCTTATAGTTTAAAGTGTATCTTTGTATGGTATGAATTCATCCATGTAAAATGCCCACAGAAGGGCGAAAGCACGACAAGCCTACCCATCATCAAAGCAAGCCCAAGTCAAGATCTATTCAAAAAAAGCCCGTCAAAGTTGTGGAGTTGGCTCCTCACATGAAAGAATGCAAAGGATATGAGTCCATCCAAATAGCCATGAGAATGACAACCATCAAAGAGGCCTAAGCCCATATTCCCTTGGCACATCCAAATGATGTTCAGTGGTCTCTAGCCAAGTAGCAGTGACCCGCAACTAGTTAATCATGCTATCCTTACCTCATCTCTGGTTCAGGACCAACCATGCACTCACACGACTCTATTCTTAAGCTTGCAGTAGTGCCGTTGCTCTAGTAGTCCAACCATGCAGTAGCATACCAATGCAGATATCGCTCCATCCATCTTTCTTTCAAAAATCTTTAAAACACGCAATCTGCATCGTCACCATAGAAAGTACGAATCCGATCAATTTCAACTTCATTGAAGTGGACGTACACGCTCCATGATAAACGCCCTTACCATTCCATACTGCTCTGCAGTCAACACTCCCAAATCTGGAAATGCTAACCAAAACTTCAATGGTAAAGCCAGTCAGCGAAAACATTAAGAGATAATGGCGCTTCCAACGTTTAGATGCCGGAAGACCTTGACGTGAGTAGACCTTATAAGAGAAGATCCACCGCGTAACCTGTACGAACACAGCAAATTGACTCGCAGTTCCGAAAACAGGAAAGTGGAAACTCCAGAAGAGAAGAGAGAGTACGGAGAACCCGAAGGGACACAGGACTAAAGTAAAGTGTAACCTTATAGAATAGGCCATAAATCTTTTAGCAAATTCTAGAGCACTCACGTTAGGGACTTTTATGGACTGATCAGCACCCCTTTGGTCGACTTCTTTCTTCTGCTTCTTCTGTTGATTTCCCAGTTTTGGTTGATTCTCTGGTATCTGGTCTTGCAGCTCTTCTTTTTCCGTTCTTTCCTTTTCGTTTCATCCGTCCTTTATCTCTCATTCGATATAAGTTCTCCTTTCATCCTCGGAGTATACTCTCAATTGAAACTTTTTACGCCTCAAAAAAGGGCTAAGCTTCAGTGAAAGAGATTAGGCCTCGGGCGGCCAGTGGTCCATCTTTATTAAGATTAAGATCGGCTTCAATCCATTCTTTCATTACTTCCTACTTTCTTTGTCTTTATTAGATAGAATGCCATCAAATCATAGTAAGTCGGCTATCTCACTGTGAAAGGCAACTCCTAGCTCTAAGAACCAATCTTACTCTTGAAGAGCAGAAAGCTAGAATTCAAGTGAAGGGGAGGGAGCAGCTTCAATAGCTTTGGCTGTGAAAACTCTTGGTCTTGGAGCATCAGTGTCATCAGTTCACCCAAGATCGGCAGGACAAATAACTACTAGGTTTGTGCAAGAAAATCTTCTTGCGTGACGGGAAAGAGTTGAAAAAGAAAGAGATTCATTAGCTATGGAATCTGACAGGTATCGGTATGAAACAGAGAGGCTATTCACAAAGCATTCTGTGATGCGCTCCGGGAAAAAGTCTCGGGCTTAGAGGTATGGATGGTCCTAAGGCTTGCCTACTGCTTTGTTATCAGAGCTGGATCGATTGAATCTTTTTCCAGTGCCCATGTTCCTACTACTACTTCTGCTGCTATTCTTACTTCCATGGATGGCTATGGTGGTTCTCCAGCGGCTGCTCCTACTCCTTTGCCTGGTGCTCTAATCTGAGCTGAGAAATAGGAACTGCACTTCGACTTTATTTATTTAATCTATTCCCCCCTCTCTAACCCAAGCCCTAGAAGTGAATGAGGAATGATTGAACTTCTGCTTCCGCAATGAGACGCTAAAGTCCTTTTTTCAAGGAAATCACAATGCTTCTCTTATTCAGTAGTTCAATCTTACTTTCTTACCCCGGATCCCGCTCTTAATGAGCCGAAGAGAAGTGCATGAAATGGTGGAGCTACCATTAGTTGCGTAGACTTAAGACTCACTTTGCTTTCACGATTTGACCTTGACATTCCACCAATGAATTCATCTTCTGCTTTGCACTGACCCCATTCCTAAAGTTCGTGGTCTTCGATCATAAACTATCTCTCCCTCTCTTCGAGTAAGGATTTGCTGCTTTCTTACTTATTCCTAAACCTCTTCCTGCTCTTTGTCGCTTAGCTTTCGCTGTCCAATCGGTCCTTGCTTTTTACCTAATTCCTATTACTTCAAAGCTGGCTAGCTTCGACGTTCCATCGAGTTAGCTAGTTAATATTCGATCTCCCCGGAACACTCAAATCATTCTGCTTTCCTTCACCTCGTCTTCTTTTCTTAGGCCGATTTTCCAAGATTCCTTTCGGAAAGTTCCTGCTTGAAACTCTAAAAGTTCAGGCGATTTGCAAACAAAAAACCTAAAGTAAATAGTAAGCTGAGACGGCACGGGTTTAGGTCTTTCCTTACCAGAAAAGAAGGGAGTTAAATGAAATAAATTCAAGATCGGGAACATCTGCTAGAGCTCGCAATTGGCATTTCTCACTAGGTAGAATATTACCGGGAGTTGAAGACCGACTGACTAATAGGCTTCAGACCAGCAGAGTTGGTTTAAGCGGATGTCCTAAGGCTCTCTTCGGAATGGATGGTGGTTAACTGTCTTGACTTGAGTTCTGATCTAAGAGTCCGATCGCTTCTTAGCCAACCGAGTGAATGAGAAAGAATGTAATTTCTAGCTATGATTCACACCGAGAAAGAAAAAATTGGCACTTTGAAATCTATACCCTCCATCGACCAAGACTCCTTCAATATGCACTTTTATGTAAAGTGGCTTTAGGTGCATGGTCATTGCCTCAGTAGGTCGATACTCGTGCTGAGCTTACTGGTCGTAGTATGTGTCCTTTTTCTTTTTGAAGATGGTGATCATAGGACTGCCTTTTATCAATGTAACAGGCTCAGTCTGCTTCTCCCGCTGTTTGTTCGAGAACTTGTCGCTCTTCTTCGAGTTTTTTAGGTTCCTTGGACTCTATCCTTCTATCCTATAGTTATAGTAGATTAATACAAGATCTGCCCTGGTTGTTATGCCTGTACTTTGATGAGCATATTTTCGCCCAATACGATTCAGTCGATACAGAGTCTCTCCAAGCGTCGAGCAGGGCCTCATTCACTTGATTCATTTGACGAATGCCTAATCCTCCCTTTAGGCGTACAGACATCCTCCCAAGCCAGCAATCTGAAAGCTGAGTCAAATATGAGAATTGAAATGCCTTGTTCTTTCTCTAATAATCTGCAGCCCCATGTACCTGTCAAGGTTGAACAACACCAATTGTAAGCCTCTCTGTTATTATCAACGAAATGCAGACACAGAACCAAGCTTCCAATCTCTAAAATACATACACATACCTCCCAAGCATCATCCACTGTGATAATGCCACAAGGTACTTACTGTACGGCGGCAGAAATCGGCCATCTGAAGGTAATTCGATTGATCAAGGGGCAAAGCAGGCCCTATATATCTGAAATCTTGAACCCCAAGCCAATTTGTGAACTTAAAATCATTCATTGACCGAATGAGTTGAACATAGTGAAACGAATACGTAATGAGTTGAATTGGGAAGAATAAATTGTTTGCAAGAAGGAGGGGGTTCAAGGCAATTCAATTCTTTCACTAGTCTCAGAAGCTCTTTGAGAAGCTGTTGAGAGTAAAGAGGAATGCCCTTTTCCCTTTAGCATAGATAATCCATCTTTCTTATTCTTATATATAGCTTACTCGAAGGTTAGCCCCCTCTGCTAGCCTTGAGGGAAGCGAAAGAAGTCAGGCAAGTGAAAGTGAAGTTGACTATAGCTTTTTGGCAAGCGATCTCAACAAAGAAGCATAGCTCAGTGACGACTATCAATTTACTAAGAGAAGAAAGATCGGATTGTAGGCTAGATTCAAGGTATGCCAGTTTCTTGATTCTACTCAACTTTCCAGATTGGCTTAGTGTTACATCTATCAACTGACTGAGCTTCCTTAGCTGACTGGGCTTTCAGCGCTGAGTTTCAAGACAAAGCGAGTTACAAGACTCTGGGACTAAGAAGTTTCTCTTCATCACGGGGCGCATTCGTCTATCGATCTTAGTCTTAGAGAAATGGATGGTAGTAAGGAGGGATCCTTTCTTTCTATCTTGACGAACTTTCTATCTTGACGAAGGCTGGAAATGACAAGGAATTGATAAATGCCACTAATCATCCAACTTTGAGATGAAGGACATGGGTGAAGCTAGTCTATTCTTTTTTCTTTTCAATTCAGATAACCTTTATGCTTATAAATGAATCCGTAAGAAGCTATATTCATCTTGACTTCGTGACCAATCTATCGGACATAGAAGACTTAGTGTGTTTTACAGCTTGAGTCCCATTACATCTGCATCATATCCTGTAGGCGAGGAAGGAAACTGACAGCTTGATGAAGAACGTTAGTTAGATTCGATTTAGTCTTGAGACAAGCCCGACTGGATAAAGAGAGGAAAAAAAGACAAATCTTTCTATCTTAGTGCAACTGAGCCCTGACTTGAGATGAGATTGAGAAGGCGAAAAAAGAGCTATAATTGCCTTACGCTGCTCTGAGATCGTAAAGCCGTAAATCAGTCATTCTATTGTCATCCCGTCTCCTTCAGCAGATCTTGGAGGCCTGGAAGTCGTTGAGTTTTTCAGACAAGCCACCCAGGTCTACTGGCTCACATTTAAGGCCCTTTCAGGTAGTTAGATTTGTAAGTTAGCGGGGATTTACCTATCTGATCATCCTATTCCTCAAGAGTGGACTGAAGTCTATCGGGGGAGGATGTTACAGGTGTTCCTGAGAGAACAAGTCTTTCTATTGAGTTGCATTCCCTTATCCACTAAGAGATCAATAGGCTATGACAGCTTCTTCACAGCCATTTAGTATTCCCGGTGAAGCAGTTACTCTTCCATTAACTGCCCTTCCATTCCGAAACCCTTAAGGGATCAAGACAGCTTAGGGAGGCACAGCCCCCTTGGTTGGGGTCGGTTCTTTCCCTCAAAAAGAATGAAGTCGGATTCGCTAACCTTTCGGCCGGAGTCATTCACACCAACTGATGCCTGACTTCTTCAGTCTCATGCTTCTATAAGGCTTTTAGAGACTCCACCTATTGTGATCCAACAGCCTATACGTTCAAGCTTTCAAGCCCGAGCTAGTCTTCTTATCACCTAGCTACTTCACAGTCTCCTTTCGCGTACTCCTCTTCCTATCTTCTCTCTTCACGAGACCTGTACATAAAAAACAAAGGTCTAGGTAGCTCATTTCCTTCTAAGAAGTCAGATCTCCTTCTTCCTATATTATAAAAAGAATGAATAAGAGCCTTTCTTAACTCTTGAATTGTGTAAGGCATTTAGGAGCGCTCTTTGAATCCAACTAGAAATATCATAAGAGAAGAAAGCAACTTCACCGAAAGGGCAGGTCTTTCTTTTTATTACTGATCTTATCAAGTAGTGCTTCGATAAGCCACCGCCCAATAGAGCTTAGTCATGTGTAGATCGAAAAGGTCTCGCGAAGCTGGTCACCGGTAGGTCTAAGAACGGATTGAAAGCTTGATAAGCTGCAAACTATAGACTAATGATAAAATAGATAGATTATACTAATGATAAAATAGATAGATTATACTAATGATAAAATCGATGAAAGTGCAAATGATACGGGTTGGATCTTCAGTGAGAATGAATTGATTTCGCAGTGCTAGGGCGTTCATTCCGTTTCTCTTATTCATCGCTCTTCTGATGCTTTTCTATCTTCTCTGTCTTTCGATAGGGGGAATCTCGTTTTTTATTGATGTACTTTCAAAAGTAGCGGGCTTCATAGGGGTGAAGGCCCTCTCTTTGCTTTTTAGCAAGATGGGCTGCTCCTCCGCTCTGGCCTTCGTGATTGGCTGTGCTTTTCGAGCACTCGTCACTACGGAAGCAAGCCCCTCTCTGGCGCATTGGATGCTTCCCGGACCTTCTCACCAGCCTCACGTGGCAGAAGAGGATTACCTGCGGGACCATCCTGTAGCGCACCGAAGCGCCCCTCCTGTAGGTCTTGAGGTGATCAAACCGGTTATAGAAGACGGGCAGCGTTACGACGAACTTGAGGGTCGCCTCAATCGGCACCTCTTGGAGAATAGTGATCAAATCAGTACAACAGCTTATCATGATTTGGTGGACAAACAGCATATCATAGAAAAAAGCATAGAGGAAGAGCTGCTCCACGATGAGTATAGTAGAGATCGCATTTACACGAATCGGTATGAGATAAGGGAATGTCTCTTTTATAAAAAGGGAGGAGTTCCACTGAAGGAAAAAACTTTGGATCTTTATTTAAAAGAGATTCAAAGGAACCCTTCTCACAGTATCCCGTATCGAAAGATACAAAAGAAAATAAAATCTTTTAAGATTGATTTTTTTTTCTAAATAGCTCATTTGGAAGAGAACTTTCCTTAGAGACAATTTCCTTAGTCCCCACTCTTCCACATAGTGCGATTAGTGTGTGAGACCGCGATCCACAAACTGACGCATGGGACGTAGCCTTCCTAGCCGCGTGCAGCCTACCTTCTTCTTCAGACCGTAACGTAAGTAACTCAGTGCTCCATACGTGGGAAATGAAAGCAGAATTCGTTCGGATCCTCCCACATGTTCAATCTTTTTTTAGCGGTTTCCCCAGAGATCTTTCTCATTAATGCAACCTTCATTTTGCTCATTCATGGAGTTGTCTTTAGTACGTCTAAGAAATTTGATTATCCACCGTTAGTCAGTAATGTGGGTTGGCTTGGATTACTTAGTGTTGCGCGCCTAGGAGGGCAGCGCGCTTTGGGATGCGGAGGAGCTATTATCGCCCAGTTCCCTAACCTAATGCGGCACCGGGTTCGGACCGCAGGGAACCGTAGCATGGGGGGGCTTAGAATCCTTTTGCCGCCGCAAGGCTGGCTAATCGTACGCAGCAGGCTCGAAGACCCCTGGTTCTGGAAGGCACATGAGTCCGAACGCTATGTTGAATGTGCGACCGACACTAGGTAGGTACCTGTGCAGGTGAGGCGTCGGTCGGTCCTAGAAACGGCGGCAGCGGCGCGAGGAGTTAACGACCGAACGTGCTGCAACCTAGGGATCACCAGGCAGCTCTTTCGCTCTATAGGGATCGGGGGGGCATAGCACAATTCTTCTTGGAGGAGGGTTGGTTTGCCCGGGTGACGGATCCTGCCATAATGTACTCCTACCTATACTATAGCACCGACACCCGAAGTCGAGCATACATACGACGATCTTCATGCGTGAATAGCGGGGAGGAAAGAAAGGGCGGTAGATGATAATGAGAAAAGGCGCCGCGTCTGGGCGGGCGGGCGGAATGGATGAGCGAAAGGTGTCATGCCATGGAGTGGGTAATATCCCGAGTCTCATGTAAGACAACTAAATGCACCTCGAGGTGCTGCCGAGGAACTGAGGGACCTTCTCGAACACAGGATAGGTAATTGAGAGATAGAGCTAGCCTATTCGTTATGGGGAATCAATGCTCCGGGCCGAATAGAGCTTACCTACGGCACCTGGCTTTCTCCGGCGCATATTAGCTTAGCTG